TTTTGGCTTTCCCATGACCGCTAGACGGAAGTAGCCCGCCTTCCTAGTAATACACAAGGATTCTCCACCCACTATTCTCGTATTATAGAGATGAGATGTCGAAAGATAGAGATAGAATCGAGACAGATCTTCTTTCTTCTATCTCTCTTGTGGCATTCATCATCTTGAGTGCACAATGTGTCTGTCTCTCATGCGAATGAGGAAAGCAAGATAACAGAGTAGCTTCCGTCCACAGAGTCCTCTCCCTTCACAGGCTGGACTGGTCCCCGGAGGTGAAGCCAACTTCTTACTGATTGAGCATGATGACAGGCGGCAGTACGTACTTTCTTCGCATCCTTCGTTTCAGGACAGGAACCATCAGGTTTTATTATTTCGAATATGAAATAATAAAAAATACTAGAAGTAATATATGAATAGGAGATATTTGAAGTTGACTGGCTTAGACGAATTAGCTCAATCTTCGACTTTTCTTTCATTCACTACTTCACCTGCGAACAACCCCTGAGCTAACAAACCGGCCTATAACAAGTGATTCAAGAAGTTGATTCGCCCTTCTATGAGAAGTTTCGTGGCTTCGACGGAGACGGCTCCAACCCGATCTCCCGCGGTCTAGTACAAAAGCCTCACACTCATGAGATTAGAAGTTTCAGGCTGAGATTACTCTCGTCTTAACTCTAATTAATCGGCTTGATTCCTGAACTGACTTATGAGACTAGTAAGGCTTCGCTGTCCTCCCCCTAACAACCTCCGGTGGTGGACCAGAGCTGAGCTCCGGCCCTCGCTAGTTGGCTGCTAGTTGTCTCAGCAGGGGTTTAGGAGGGGGGAGAGGCTTACCAATATTCAAGAGAAAGCGGTCTTGGTCACGAATACCTTCTGACTTACCTTACTCTTTCTCGACTTTTCCTTTCTTCCGCTTGACAAGGGGCGCGAAGAGACTGAAGTAGTTCTTTTGGGGCTCTGATGACCTCTTGATTTAGGAGCGAAAGAAGATGGATCTATTTAAGAAGAATCCGCAGCTAATCTTGTCGGAAGAAGCCCTTTTCTCAGGGAAGAGAAAGAGATCAAGCGTCAGACCTAAGGATAAGATCTACGCTACAATTAATGGTATCCCCCAAGAGATTGAATTAAAAGAGTAAGGAAAAGTCCTCTCATGACTGGAACTGGCTCAAGTCAAATAAAGAAAAGAAGTTCCAATTCCTCTTCTCAAAGCAAGCAAGGGCTTGCACGGTAAGAAAGATAGGTTTAGTCAAGCGCCTGGGGAATACCCCATGGATAATCGAAAAGGGAGTGCTACGTTCCCCCGGTTCTGGATTGACAGTTAGGTCAGGTTCCAGGGAGGCATTGATTGCTTACTCGTATTGGTTCCGTACCCTCTTCGCCAGATGGATCAGATTTAGGTGGCCTGGAAAGGGTAGTTCCGCTCTTCTCTCTCCGGGGGCACTCTCAATATAAGTAGGAACATCTTTGTGCACAGCTGATTGTGTAAGAGAATAGGTTCCTTCTATTCTTCCTAGAGGCAAGAGAAGCGTGCTATTCTTTGTCCTCCAAATTTTGTAAGAGAATAGAATATAGGGCCTCCATTAATGGGTGTCCTTTTCCCCCTCGTGATTGGGGTTCCGTACTTGCCTGTCTGGTACTTTAATAATGTTCGCACTCTCTTTTGTTTAGTGTAAAATCCTGATCCCAGCTGACCCCAGAATCAAAACCTTCTTGTTCTAAAGGCATGGCTCTCTCGCATCTTATTCTACTACTTCTTTTGTAGAGGAAGTCAGTCGTGAATCTCGGTCTAACTTTGTTACCTTAGCCTGGAGACAGCCTAGTTTCCTAGGCCTCCTTCTATCCCGATATTGAGCCAAGCCCGGCACCCCTGATTGTGTTACGGATTCTGTTGCCCAAGAACAATCAAACTGTTCGTAGCTCTAATTGCGTGATCGGCTGTTAGGACGATGGGGACGATAGAGAGTCCTCTAGCCCGGTCCCGTCCTATGTGAAGCTCTCCCCCAAAGCTTCCAAATCCTTGCTAATAAGAAATGATCTATACGACCTCGCATTGCCGGTTGACACATCCCGCTACGCTCCTGCACCTGGGATAGTAGGGCCAATGCTCTTATTCTACTTGCGGATTCTCTCCATCTAGGAAAGAAAGGGCCTTAATTAAGGCCCTTTCTTTCGGGCGATGATTCGATTCTTCTTCTTAGCTTGGCCATTCGATTAAGGTTCTTTCGATCGAGAAAGAGAACTCTTATTCATCCGGAAGTGACTGAACTAGCCTTTGGGCTTAAAAAAGCGCTGTCGCACCTTCACTCTTTGTATTGTATTTGTCGGCCTTACTAGCGCTACTGCTAATGTCGGCGTAAAGACTGTTTATCGGAGACTTCTATCTTTTTGGGAGGTCTAAGGACTCTTATTCTGTAACAGCTTTTTTCAACCTCCCCTCGGGAAGTACGGTAAGAGGAATAGCCTATCTTCTATCTAGCCTTGAGCCCGGTATCTTGATTGCTGCTACTTTGATTTAGCCCGAGCCGGTGCCGGGGCCAGCGTCTATTAAGAAGGGGATAGCCGGAACAAACTACTATTAAAGTGAAGTCTTAAATCTCGGATTTACTATCTAGTGCAATTTAAAAAGAGGGAAAGATCACATCCTTAAAAGCCTTAAAAAAGTTGATGTTTTCCGGGGATTTTCCAATGAAAAGGCTTTTTTTGGCCCTTTTTCCGCTATTCTCGTAATGTATCTATTTTCCGGCATTTCATAAAAACCTCTCAAAAAGAGTGACGAAAGCCCGTCTTATTCGTCTGATTTCCATGATTGGGCGGATTCGGAAGCTAACTATGAGAGATGCTTAACACATGAAATATTATTATTCGAATAAGAAGCTTGTTCCGTCGGGCCAGAATCCTTTGCATAACTAGTGTAGTGAAGTCCTTGTGAAGGATCTCCGATCAGGGCGCCTACTCTAAAGGTTTAAAGAATAATGACAAGTGGATCGTCCGGTTCAGAGATTGTATCCGTTCTTTACTCTACCAAAAGCCCTCTTCGAAAAGCTAGGGGCATAATAAATTCCTGCACAATCTGTTTTGTTTATGCATTCTATTGTTTTCTGGGGAAGAATAAATGAAGCTGCCAAGTAGATATAAATACTATTCAGAACTTCTCTAATAAGTTTAAGTCTACCTGCATGAAAGCAATAAGATCATCTGCAAAACAAAGATGAGTCACAACTGGATTATTACATCTGTAGTGCAAAGATAAAGATCCATCTCTTACTTTCTGTTCAAGCAGTTGAGCTAGCATCTCCATCACCATAACAAATAAGGGGACATTGGGTCACCTTGTCTGATCCCCCTTTTGCCTTCAAAGTACCCACCAATAAGGAAGACCATTAACAGTGATTGAGAACCAAGGTGTAGTCATGCACTCCTCTATCTAATTTAGAAATCTAGCAGGGTCAAACCGGCAAACCAATAAGATGTTTAAGTAGGCATGAACTCTTCTTCAGTGGTTATATAATGAAGACTGGCACCATAATATTAGCAATGGTTATAATAAATGCTGGTAATAGGGACCTAATCGGCGATCTCTCATCTACGCTATAACTTAAACCAACTTTGCTCCCGGGTCCTCCCGCCTATACTATAAGGTAAGGCTATAGCTACTCATGTGTGATTATGCTGGTTGCGTCCTCTTTTGAAGGATCCCCAGTCATTTGATGTTAGGCTCCTCTTATCCAGCTTATGATCCCACCTATGGTATTATCGGCAGGAGAGCTCACCCATATGCTAGTTGAAACCAATCTTACCTTATTTACGAGAAAGCCCGAAAGAGACTGCTCCGCCTATGTCCTCCAACGTTAGGTAGTATCTTGCGTTTAAATGGACTGGCCCCGCTTTTAAGGAAACTATATCCGTTAGATCTGAGGGCGGCAATGTTGAGAGGGCGAAAGCACACAAAGGAGGCGCGCCATCCAAGTCTTTCAAGTCGGAGGTTGATCCTGTGACTACGCATTGCTCTTTTGGAAGGGCAGGGGAAGATCTGGAAAGGAAGGAAGCCCGATTTCACGGTAAATAGCATCGGAGAGGAGCTGCTCTTTTATTTTTTAACAGAAAGCAGTGATGAATGGGACGGAGCTGCTACACTTCAGCTGGAGCTTATGTATTGGAGCAGAGGTGGCAGTTCAGACAGCAGCTGGAGCAGGACCAGCAACTAGGGGTTGTTCACAGAGCAGCCGTCTTTCCCTCTCAAGCGGAGAAGACTGGTTACATGTCCGATCCGGTAGGGATGGTTCTTCTCGAGAGATTAAGCTACTTACTAGAGTTCGGGTATTGAACAAACGGGTGGCAACTTGCCCGATAAGAAAAGTAGCCCGAGTGAAATAGTTCTTGTTTTAATAGCTCAGGAGTTGCTTGTTCCTTTCGGCACTAAGCTTACTCTCTTCCATTCCGGGCTCTTCGAAATAAAATTACCTTGACTACACCCTTCTCGGCTTTGTTACCCAGACACTCATCCTGAGCAATCTCTTCCTGTTCTGAAGTGTCCAGATCCGGCATCTTTCCCTCTTATTGTTCAGGGTCCTCTAGAACCGCAAAACGGTTCGGGCTGACTAGGGCATTCCACTAGCACAACTAGTGTCCAGCTCCCCCATTCTCACTACTGGCTCGACATTTTTATTTTTGCAAACACCGACCCTTACTCAATAGGGCAATGAAAAGAGGAGAACGATTGCCATCAGTACGTGAAAAAGTCCCAAAAGTGTTAGATTCATGCAAACTTTATTCATGTGCCTCAGGCGTTACTTCACAATCTTACCTCTCTATTTCGTTCACATGTGAGACTTGCGATCACAAGTATCACCTGCCCAATCAGCGTCTGAATAGGCAGTAAGAGTGAAAGGTCCTCTAGTGAACTGAATACCAAGTCTAACAGTCCCTTTGAGATAAGGCAAGATACGTTTTACTGCAGTAAAGTGGTCATCTGTAGGAGATAGCATGTGTTGACAAACAGAGTTAACAGCAGTGGAGATATAAGAGGTATCACTGCCAGTTAGAATAAAATCATCCTAATAAACCGCAATAATATGAGTTCGCAAACTGTTCGTTTGAATAAATAACGAGGAATCACGACGGCTCATAAGAAAGCCTTTACCTTTACTGATTAGAAAGCTATAAAACTTATCATACCAAGCCCCATGTCTGGGTCATTTACTAGCGTAGCGAAAGTTCCCTGCCGAGAGGGAAGAGAGGAGAAGTGACTTCGGGGCGTGCAGGTAGTTCAGTCACCCTCAGGTCATAATAGAGTATAGTATGACATCGGTAGGAAGATAATGCAGCCGAGACTGGCTTCCGGTCAGACTTTACTTGCTCTTGCCGATATGATCTTTCTTTTCTCCTTTTGAAGAAGTTCCGTTTGCTCCTATCGTAGATAAGATAAGAGTTACGGAATTGATAGAGCGGAATCCAATCCCCTAGCTAGGTTTTCAAGAAGAACTGCAGCTCAATTTTAGATGAACAATAGCTCTAGGGTAGGTTCTGCACCAGATAAGAGAGTTGGGATTGAGCTTTTACTAAAGGACCTATTCTTGTTATTGTCAATTCCCAGTCTTAAGACGATTATCCCTGATTCACCGACATTAGCTTCCGAACAAGCTCATGCCATCTCGTGAGTAATAGAAATCCTTTTCCTTCGTTGTTGCATTGGAATGCTAGTGCAATAAAATAATACTTTATGAAGGCGGAGCTGCTTTGAGAGAAATTATGCCTATTTCATTCATTTTCTTCGATAGCATCCGATTACTGAACACCTTCAACGACGGCACACTGAAACAACTCAAGCGAAAGAAGCCCACATACCCACTCTTCTTTCCCCCCTATCGCTAGGGGGCCTCGTTGTCGCCTTTGGTGAAAACTACTTCCGGGAATTGAATGCTCTCGTCGATAACGATCAAAAAAAGACTACCCTCCAAGAAATTGTATAACTTGGAGAAAGTATTCACTTTGTGTTCCCTGAGAAATAAGATCACAATAAATATTGTGTAGAAGGCTTACTCTCTCGTCTACAAAAAATAGACGTGCGCTTACCTCTTGGAGATTTACTTCTGTCGGGAAGTGAACATCTCCAGTAGTATCTCTATAAACTCTCAAAAGAATTTCAAGTTGGTTCACAACTTTCTCCTTAACTACATCTATCGTTACACCAGTTCCCTTTGTTTCCATATCAAGACTATTCATTTGATGGCCAGCCCTAACGGCTACAAGAATAGCTACAGGCAGAGCCAAACCCATCCTAGAAACGAAATCCGCAATGAGTTGATCCATAGTTAGTACTACGTCCTAGTGCTCGTAAAGAAAGACCGCCAATTCGTATCCCGGAGATACAAGCAAAGCGCCCGGTCCTCTTCTCTTGTGTCGAAGTGTAGTGTAGTGCGGTGAGGTTTTGCCTCACAGAAGGAGTGGGAAATTGGGGAAAAAGCCGAAACGGAACTAACGGAGATTGAGGTATACTCCGTGCTGCGAAACGGATTCGGCCAGTACAATACTGAGTCTTATTGAGGCCATGAAGACGGACAGCGCTTTTAGCCTGCCTGCCTATAGGGTTCTTTTCGATCTTGTACTCTACCAATTGATAGGTTGATTTCGCACTAACTGAATTTTGAAAAAGTTTGGAAAGAAAAGTAGACGGAACGACACCTGTGAACTCGGATAGCATTGTGGCATACCTTTTCATCTGAACTAGGCTACTTTCTTTCTTCTCTTATTCAATTTTGAGTTTCAGATCATTCTTAAAAGAAGCTCTCTCTTATATACGATACCACCAGATGTGCCCCTGCCACCCTCGTCCAATCTTCCTAAGTGCTAGCCTAGCTTCATAGGAAGCTGAACAATACGTCCAGCTCCTTAACGAATGAATACTTGGGCATATTTGGCCTGGAGTTAGGCTGAGATGCCTGGGCTAGACCCTGAAATCGCCGTCCACAGGCTTAATATCAAACCAGAGGCTAAGCCCATCGAGCAAGCACAACGACGCTTTCATCCACTCCTCATGAAGAAGATTGAGAAAAAAGTTAAGAAATTCAAAGATGTGGGTCTCATAAGAGAAGAGAAAGATCCCGATTGGTTGGCAAACATTGCCTCAGTGACCAAGAAGAACGGGCAGATTCGGGTTTGCATTGACTTCAGAGACCCGAATAACGCATTCCCTAAGGACGAATTTCCTCCGCCGATCACGGAAATCATGATAAATAATACCCGTGGATATGAACATCTTTCTTTCATAGAGGGCTTGTCTGGGTATAACCAAATAGAAATTGATCTAGACGACGAAAGGCACACGTCCTTTAGAACTCAATTCGGTACGTACTGCTATACAGTGATGCCATTCGGTCTCAAAAATGCTAGTGCTACCTACCTTACTAGAAAAGGGGCTATGATGCAGATATTTCGAGATCAACAACATAAAACAGTAGAGTGTTACGTGGATCACCTCGCAGATCTACGAGGGGTCTTCAAGATACTTCGAAAGCACAACATGAGGCCCTCAAAAGCTTTCTGGCGGTAGTAACGGGAAAGTTTTTGGGTTTTTTATTACAAGAGATGGAATCACAGTTGACTCAGCCAAAACTAAAGTCATCCTTGAAATGAAACCACCAACTAACCTCCGGGAACTCAAACGGGTACAAGGACACCTGGGCGGGCGGGGAAGCTTGATCTTATAAAAAAGCGGATTTTCCTGCATGAATCGACCTGATCATAAGATTCAAATACTTGCGGATCTACTCCGTGACCGATGGCCCGTGCACCATACCGACTGAAAAGCAAATCGAAAATCTTTCTCTTATTCCTTCAAGGCAGAAGCAGTGATGGCTTTCAAGGAAGCAGCCGTGTAAAATAAAAATTGGCATATACTTTTTCTATTGAAGGACCGAAGGCGATCATAGAGTTAAGAAAACTCTTATATTGCTTAAGCGCTTCTCATTTTTCATCATGTACTTATCCCTAATCCGATTGTTGATCAATTCCGCATTACCAAAACAGATTAGATGCTTGAACCCATGCTAGCCATGGATTCGATCCAGCCACTTTCCCCTATGGCTACCTCGTTATTAAGGAATCGGTTGTTAGTGAGCAGCCGCGTCTGGTGGATCAATCATTAACGGTAGAGCGAGCTACGCGCCTTTCTGACCCGACAACCCGGGCCCCTGAGCCAGGTTAACTATGCCTATAGTCCCTTTTTTCTCGTGGAATGGACAGTAAGGGCCCTTAAAACATCTTTTTCGTCGGCTGGACATGTCTTTCAATAAAAATCTTTTGTTCCAGAGGCAGGTTTCAAATGTGCTCTATCCCGGAGCGAGTCGGTCAAAGACAGGTGGTCGGCCCCGGCCCCGAATGGAACTGTATTACTAGCTTCACGTAGTCAACTATCCGCGGGATAGGGAGAAGAGATAGCTGAACCATCAGATCTTCTTCTCTTTTATTCCAAGAGGGTGACTTTATCATCATCTACGTTTCAACGACCTGGGATTGTGGCTATCCGTTCGAATCATCTATGCTATTCGGACACGAACGACTAAAAGTCCCTACGGCTTGCCTGTACTGAGAGAGGCGTATAACTCTTCTCCCGGGTTGGTCGGAATAGGGATTCCTGTTGCTGGCCAGGCCGATATATATATATTATATGGACCTCATGTCCTGAGGTGGAGGGATGCAAGACTGTTGTCTGTACGGTGAAGTACATTGACCGCTTTGACAGCTAACGATTTGTGCGCATACCATTCCCGTTGCCTTATCCCAATTCCCTGTAGATCGTGAGCTTCTCCAGTATTTCCTAACGCAGCCAGGGCAGGATGTTGAATGGCTCCGTTTTGTAACAGAAGGTTTAGTCTCTTGTCCTGCCGGCCAAAGGGAGGTGTTCCTGCACTCCATTTTAAAGATCGAGTGCTGCTCCTGGATACAGAATGAAATAATCAATCAGTACCAATGTCTCTTCTATCAAGATGCACCTTCGATTCTATATATACCACCACGAGATGTGGATTTGGTTATTCGGACATACTTTGAACTAATGGGTATGGACTTTAACCAGCCCCGCCTCTCAGAGCTACTTATGTCGTTTTACGCCGACGGGGCGCAGTCTCGGTTCTATTGGGATGTTCTCCAGTCGGATGCGTTTCGGATCGTTTGGGAACGACAACAGACCGAGTTGGCTCCCCGGCTGGAGGGGTTGGCTCAGTTCCAAGAGTACGTCAGGCTGGAAGAGCAAATAGCGGAACTTGAGGCACAGAACGCTCTTCTTCGCCACCAAATCGCGCTCCCCTATTTGTAGTTTCTGGTAACAGAAGAGCTGATCCAATACCAAGACACCCCTAACGCGGTTGAGGGGCAGCTGACCGAAAGGAAAGCAGGTAGTATTTTATTTATCGTTTTTCATTTTCATCTCGGGGGGGTATGCCGGACAACAACATATTCTCTAGCAAAAGAAATGACCTAGACTAGACTTCTTCTACCGCATCAAGAGGAAATAGGAAATCCCGCATTTGAGAAAGTTTAGCTATGCCCACAGCTCTTTCAAAGGAAAGCAGTCTTCTCAATAAGAAAGTCACAGTCACACCGCTAATAGGCGGAAGAAGAGATTCCCAGCTACTGACTCTAATAAGATTAATAGCCGTACCGCAGAAAGAAGGTCAACCTCACCCCAGGGAAGCTCTTCGAGCTTTCTTCCCCTCAGGTCAAAGAGTAAGAACTCGCTTTCGAGCTAACCTTACATGGAGCTACCGGCCAACAAGCAACAAGAGTTCTCATTCACGGCTAACTAAGCATTCGTTCGGAGTTGACAAGGGAGAGGGCGTACTTTCCTATATTATGTTATGATGGATAGGCTGGCTGCACTCCCGTATGAACAGTTCCTTTTGATTCAATTGCAAGAAAACAACCTCTTTTTAGAGTTTGATACGAACACTAAGCCAAACAGTCTATTTATACGGATTCCTAAAAAATGAAAAAATAGACTATCATAATATATGACAGAAGCATCACTCTGTCTGTTGGATGCCCTTCTTCCTGGCAAGATCAGATCAAGAATAGCTAGGAAAGCACAGTCAGACTAGTGTCACGCCCAAAGCACCAAGACTGCTTATTCCGCTAAAACAGCAAAGAGACAGGACCGGGACAGTAAAGAGAAAAGACCTCTTATGCCGGAAAAGTAAGAAAGTAAAGTCATAAAGTAAAGTGCTAACGTGCAGCTCCCATTCCGAATCCAAGAGAAAGAAGGCCATGCTACCATTAAGCATGCTACCAGTCCTAGCTGGCACCGAAGCCAAGGGAAAGCATTTTTTCAAGAGGAATGAAAGAAGAGCTTATTCGTATTCAATGCTAGCCGACCCAGCCTCCCAGATCTGCATCAGCGAGTGGTGTGACGACGACCAAGCCAATCTTGACATTTAAAATAACGATTTGAATGTAATCTGACTCGGGAAAAGAGAGAACAAGCAGAACTTCTTTCTCTTTTATATGATATGAGAGGACTGCTGCCACTTCCTTATTACCATTTAGACAATCTCCGATCTACGCCTGGGTCAGGAGATTCGAATTAGTGGAAAATCGCCCTAGCTAGATTCACTCCCGGTGAAATAGCAGCTACGCCCCTTGGTCCCGACCTAGGATCCGATAAATCGATCCATTTTGCTCTCCATTTTCTGTGAAAAGGGGAGACAAAGAGTAGGATCTAATTCCCAGCAGAGAGGGCAGTGACATATGCAGAGTGAAAATAATAGACTTCTCGAGGTTTAGTCTTCTCTTCTATTCAAGTGGGTCAGAGCCTGAGTCTTATATACCAATCAATGGCACAAACTATGAGTTCCACCTCTCGGAGGTGAAGTAGTTTTATTATTCGACCTGAAGCTGGTAGTATAGGAGGGGGCATAGGCTCACTGAGAACCCAAAAGTAATTATAAATGATTTAACCGGTAGACTGGACCGTTAGGTCTTGAATCAAGGGAAGGCTGCAAGGTATGTATCACCAATACTAAGACTTTATTAGTCAGATCTTCTGTTTCTGATGTAGTCATTCCTGTAGTATGCAAGGTAAGCGAAACGGCTCGAAATTTCCATTCGAGAAAGCGACTGAACCAGCCACCCCTCAACCTGAGATGAGACTCCCGCTGAAAAACATTCTTCTTCCGACAAAACCTGCCACCAAGCTTTGACAAGTCGCTAACTTGCTCATTTTGTGATAGGGCCCAGTCACCTCCCTTCTTCCCAACCTCTGGCAGTCAAAGCTATAGGGAGACGTGCTTCGGTCTTTCCATCGATAGAAGCAGTAGGTATCTAACGCATGCAGCTAGTAGGCGATAGGAGGATGTCAGCCCTGGTGGCAGTGGTACTTTGGCGAATCAGGCGTAATGAACCCGCTTCTATTTCGTTTTTGATTATTATTTTTGACCCTACAATGGCAGAACCTAGAAAGCTGCTCTTTTTTCCCTGTCCCGTGGTTTGATACCGTCTAGCCTCTAGCTAGGAAGTCTTGGATTCGTATACCATGTAGGTGAGAAAATCGTCCGTGACTAGCTATCCTTATTCTCCTCCCAGGGATGGTTAGGAATATGGGTGCGGGAGGCTGAGGGACGACCACGATGAGTACGCGGGTCCAGGCTATATAGGATCAAACGGCTTTTGTTCGATCGAGGAGCAGAGATAGATATGAGCTGACAGCTTATGTTTCCTGGTATTTTGTTTTGGGTGAGATGTACACCGAAAGGAATTGACGCTACAAACACTTTTAACCGGTAGTCCTCGATCGAAAGTGAGCTCGACTCAAGTCGACAAGCGAGAGACAAGGTTGGGTGAGGGTACAAGGCATCATGTGGGATCTACGATCGACTGTGCCCGTTGTTGGCTTTGCAGATGCTTTCAAATACTCTAGCAGTATATTCCATTCATTGTATATATCCCTTTTTCGTGTCATTGACATCAGAGATTGCATTCAATCGAATGGTTTGACATAAGAAATGTTCTAGTCTATCTGTAGTAGTTCTGTTTGTTTATAGTAGAGTAGTACATGAGGGTGGCGACTCACAAGGGGAGTGTAGACCAGAGCAAGAGGGAGCCAAGCCAGCTACTGTGGTTGTGCCATTTGGTGGGCCAAAGTAGTCTAGCGGCGGTGAAAAGACGATAGTAGACCAGACGGGGACACCACCAGAACACCCGAACAAGGATCTATTTTCTTTTGCAGCTATAGTACATATGCACTTTATACGTCTGTCTTACTAATAATATTCCTTAGCGTACATCTGTACTATAACCCTCCCCTCTGGTCTGGGAGGTGTTTTCAAGGGAAGGCGGACTCCGCAGCTGCGGACCGGGCACTATCACTATACTATGCGATGCTTTTAACCAAAAAAATGGAAACGAAACGTCTTAGTGTTGTTCCTAGGTTGGGGGGCGGGGGCAAGCCTTCAAGACACGACTTCAAGCTGTTAGTACGACTAGCTGGCTTCCTAGCTCGAGTGAATGCC